TTCTCTAGATAGCAGGGATTTCTTACTTCTGATCTTATTTTCTTATAAGAAGAAGAGGGCTAAGAAGACTAATAAGGCTAATAACCTAAAGAAAGATAGGCAGGCTATAATCATGTACCCGTTGACATAGATATTGAGTTTCCCCCTTGAATAGAGATTGGGTTGGTCTTCAGTGCGCAATAAGGTAAACAAAAGAAAGCATTGGATTCCAACTAATCGCTGGAGATGTTACTTCTGAGATTGGACCTTATCCGAGAGTTTGGTCAGCAAAGCGTCTTTAGGAACAGGGGTTTCATTATTATCTTATATAAGGATCCGGACTTTAAGCTAAATTCATTGGAAGACCCTAAAGGCTAATTGAAGTACTGGTTCCTGTAACCGCTATGCCATCTCACCAGAGATTGAGATAAAAAATGAGTGGTCTGAGAATAGCTCCTTAAGTAAAGGTACTAGGATGGAGGGTTATCTTAGAACAAGGGCGCCCAATGAGCCAGAAAGAAGAGCTCATTCTTTAGCTAGCGCGGCAGGTCACCTAACAGCTAAGATCGCTTACTCGCTTTCGGAAGATGAGGAAGAGAGTCTCTTTAAATCCTAGGTCAGATAAGTAGGTCAGATTCGAATGCGAATGAATAGCGTGAGGAAGAAAGAGAAGCTAGAAAAGGTAGGAAGTTTACTAACCTAACTAAAGGAAGGTTTTTCTTCCTGCGAGAGGTTTGGTTTCTCCTGATCTACGACCAACAAGCACTGTAATCAATCTAGCTGTCCTTCAGGCCCTATGAACAACAGTGTCAGAACAATCCAATCTAGCTGTCCTTCCGTCCTTGGTTGAAAGAGAGGTTTAAATATCCTCTTCTCATAGTTGTTCCTCACGAATAGCTGTTGTTTTGTTTGAGGGAGTTGGTCTCTCAGGTAAGGTAAGGGAGAGCGCTATGTTTATTCTTAGTGGGGTCAGTATGTAGGAATAGCTATTTTAACTAAAGTCTGTTATGAGATATCTAACTGACTTTCTCGAAACTGTTTGAGGGAGCTCCAAGAGGGAGGGAATCATAAAGTCTGCGGTAGAGCCTATCGTAGCATTATACATATATATAGTACGGCTAAGGGAATAATACGGATAATGAAACATACCGGCTAAGGAACTACCCGGATAAGGACGGATAACTAGCGAAGAATAACACTAAACCGGTCGCCCAACCCAAACCCTTTCGAAGCAACAGGGGCGCACAGCACTTACTAATCACAACAGGAAGAAAAGGCAGCAAAATGCCTACGGGCCCAATCAGCAAGGAATTACTTCATGATAGGATAGGATACCTAGTTGTCTTATGATTCCACTCCCACCGGGAAAGGCTTGCAGTTACATCCTGGATTTTGAAATCACCAGCAGGAGAATCTACTCCAAAAGTCTATACTACAACGAGAGTCACTTGACTTTATAGCCTATTAGTAAGCCTAAGCCCTGCTGAAGCTTTCAATTGGAGGGGTTCAAATAAAAAGTTTTTACTTGAGTTCCCGTGGACAAATTTCATCGTCGAAAGGGGGGCCTTGGTCAATCATTTTCTCTTCCTTCTTGTATAACCCCCTCTTGTCGTATAACCTCTTCAAGTACGAGACCGGCCCGACTGTGGAGTCATACAAATGACAAATAAGGATAGAAAGAAAGAAATGTACCAAGCCAGGAGCCGCTGCTGCTACAACAACAAGAAAGCCTGAAATAATCACTGAAAGACTGAACAGTGAGAAATTGGAAATGTTAACTGAAAATGAGAAATTAAATAAGAATTGAAGAAAATGAATGATGCCAAGAAAACGCAGCTTAGCTTGCACCCGGAGGCGAAGACGCGGAGTCGGAAAAGGAGAGCTACTTGAGCCCTAGATCCGGCAGAATAAGCATCAAAGCTCACACTTGACACAAACACAATACAAAAGAAAAATGGAAAGAAAATTTGAAAAGCAAACCAAAACTAAAAGGGAACTCCCTTTGGCGGAGAGAGCGCGTTGACTTGGGGAAGCCCATGCGCCGGGGAGTGGTCAACTCCCACCTGCCTGCCCTCAAAGCGAATAGATAGAGGAGCTAGGGCAGCTCACGAGCTTGACGTGAATGCCTAGGAGGCTGAGTCGGAAACCGCGCGCATGCCAGACGAGGTATTCCTAGGCGCTATGCTTAACTGGGTAGTGTAAAGTAAGCATATTAAGACACATCTATTTTCCAGGTCGGATTGGGTGCTTTTGGAGCACCTCCCAGTCGGCTCGTTACTCAACTAGGCCACCATTCTTAAGGGCAGCGAGAAGAACATTAGGTCCTCACTCTGGTATAAGCAGCCGCCTCGATGATCTCTATAGCATAGCGCCGCTTTCTCCAGCCTCTCTTTTCGAAGATAGAATGGAAGAAACTCGTAACGGCGAAAGAGGGTTCCGCCGAAAGAAGGCCTTCTTATAGTATCGATTCTCGTAGTATTCTCTACTGAATGCAATTCGTCTTATCCTTAAAACAGTGCCT